GGGTTAAGGTGGCCATCTTAAATTTACAAAATTTATGTTTTTTTTAAACTACTCCACCCTGGCGTATATATATATATGACGTGGTACCAGTATCCCAAGATCTTTGAAGTTTATAAAACGTTAATTTGTGGAGTTAAAGATGTCAACTGACCTGAGATAGGACTTTAGTCAAATATGATATTTAATTTGCAATTAAAAGGTGCGTGAGCATGTCTTTACTTGATGCCTGAGTAAGGGAAGCCTTGATAAGGCTTATACGCGGCAACGCTCAAGTAATAGCTTAGTTAATGTTTAGTTTCGACCTAAACTATGGGGTCTGCCCCCTGAGCTTGCTCTTATAGTATAATTAGTACGCAAAATTGCAAATTTTGAAGTTTAAAGAGCTAATCAAATAATACTATCATTAGGATCATTAAAATGGCTCATATGAAGTGAGTGAGGGTTATTAGCTTCTCAGATAGAGAGTAATCATTTTTATGCCCTCTAATTAAAGAAGTTGAAGCGTGTGTAGGGACACTGTAAAGAATTAAAGTGTACACTCCCGCAAAAAACACCAGAAAAGCACAAGGTAATAAGTTAATTCAGCCTCCCGAAATAATTGCTAAGATGCAGGTAAGCTCTCCTCAAAAGTTAAAAGTCGGGGGAACCCCCATCCCTGCCGCCAGAACTAAGAATCATGTCGCTGTTATAAAAGGGCTGTTAAGCAGGCCTCCTTTATTAATCAGCATACTTCGAGAGTTTGAGTACTTAGAGAAAACTCCCACGCAAAAGAAGAGGCCGGAGGAAGAAAACCCGTGTGCTAGTATCATAATTAATGCTCCTCTAACACCACTAAACCTGTTAACAAATAAAGCGGCAATAACTAAGGCTATATGCGCTACCGAAGAGTACGCTACAATAATTTTTATATCTAAAGCTTGAATACATACTACTCTTCTAATGACCCCTCCTCATAAAGCGATAGTTAAAACTCTTACCGAGTTTAATCCAGAGGAAATAAGTGGAGAGAACCGAAGTACTCCGTAACCCCCTAGCTTAAGAAGAACCGCCGCTAAAATCATGGACCCGGAAGCAGGAGCCTCTACATGCGCTTTAGGCAACCATAAGTGACCTAGAAAAATCGGGAATTTAACTAAAAATCTTATTATAACCAAAATATTTAGAATAAAAGAGTTATAATTAATGGCCTCTACAGCTATATAGAAGTTGGAAAACGAATTTAGGTCTGATTTAATTATTAGGGTTAAGATAATAATTAGTAAGGGCAGAGACGCTGTAATTGTGTATATTAATATAGCGGTAGCTGCGCTAAGACGCTCAATTTGGTAGCCCCAGCCTATAATAATTATAAAAATTGGAATCAGGCTTAACTCAAATAATATATAAAAAGAGATCAGCTTCGCGGTAGTGAAGATTAAAAGTAAGATTATTATTAAAATCATTAATATTTTAAATTTAAACCCTGGTAATAGGAAATTTATGCAGACGGTCACCATAGGTATAAACCTAAAAATTAGAAGAGTTAAAATCAGTATAGCAAAAGCAGTTTGATCAATAAAAATTGAGTCACCAATTATTGAGGTGACCTCAAGTGCTGGGAGTCTCCTCCTCAAGGTTAGGGTCGCAAATAAAATAATGAGAGCTCCGATTTCAATAGGTAATATAGTTGCGACAACTGCCAATGAAATTATTAAAATTACTATAATTATTTTTATCTATCTCATATTACAAACTCTCTAATGGCAGATTAGTGCATTAGCTTTAAGCGCTAAATATAGAAATTCTTTAGAGATTAAAGTTTTAATTCTAGTTTTATAACTCAAGGGGAAAGTATAAAATACCCGAAGTACAGGACTGTTAGTACTTGCCCTACAGTGATATAAGGGTCTTCTACAGGTCGGGCGCCGATTCATGTAAGCAAGAACACGATTACTACTAGTCCTCAAAATATTAGCTTTTGAGCAGGTTTGAAACTAGCCCTTTTGGTTAAATTGGTCTTATACAGCGGCATAACATAAAGGACTATTACAGATAGAGCCAAGGCTACTACCCCTCCCAACTTATTTGGGATAGACCGGAGAATGGCGTACGCAAATAAAAAATATCACTCTGGCTGGATATGAAGAGGGGTCACTAATGGGTTAGCCGGGATAAAATTTTCGGGGTCACCTAGTAATCACGGATGTTGAAAAACGATAATAAAGAAACCTGAAATTACTACAAAATAAGCTATAAGATCTTTTACTGTAAAGTAGGGGTGGAAAGGAATCTTATCAAAATTACTATTTACGCCTAAAGGGTTACTTGAGCCGGTTGTATGCAAGTAAAGTAAATGGACTCCCCTAAGAGCGGCAACCACAAAAGGTATAAGGAAATGAAGCGAAAAAAATCGTGTAAGGGTGGCGTTATTCACCGCAAACCCCCCTCATAATCAAGTTACAATATCTGACCCTAGAATAGGGATCGCAGAAAATAGGTTTGTAATCACTGTTGCTCCTCAAAAAGACATTTGCCCTCATGGTAAAACATACCCTAGAAAAGCGGAAGCCATTACTATTAGAAAAATAGTTACACCCACTATTCAAACCTCTATAAAATTGTACGAGCCATAATAAATTCCTCGTCCAATATGAAGGTAAAGAAACACAAAAAATATTCTGGCGCCATTCGCATGCAATATTCGAAGTAGCCACCCTAAGTTTACGTCTCGTATAATATGGCTCACTCTAGAGAACGCCAACTCAACATCACAGGAGTAGTGCATTGCTAGAAAGAGACCTGTTAAAATCTGAATAATTAAACATAGTCCTAAGAGTGACCCAAAGTTTCAATTGAGACTAATGCTAGCGGGTCTAGGTAAGTCTTTTAGTGAGTTATTTACGATTTTTAATAAAGGATTTTTAGTATAGATCGGAAAGATTTGTTTGAGAATACATCTTTAAATTTACAATTTAAAATCTTAATTAGACTACCAAACATATACAAGCATCTTTACAAATCAATCTTTTATTTGCCCTATTTGTAGTTATTTTAACTGGTCTTAGCCTAACTGGGTTCTATATTTTATGAGTGTTGATGGAAATCTCTACACTAGTTTTTATCTTTATCAGAGCCAGTCGCGCCAAGGAATCTGGGGTGATTAGATTAAAATATTTTGTTACTCAATCTTTTATTTCCATAGTTCTTATTATCAATTTTATATTACTTTCTAGAAATCAAGACTCTTGGGCCTATCTCTTGTATAGGGTTCTAGTTAGCTGAAAATTAGGTCTTCCCCCTTTTCACTCATGATTTCTAAATTTAATTACTGACTCCAGGTGATTTACCTTTTTCTTAATATCGACCGCTATAAAAATTATCCCTTTATTTTTAATAACTATCTTTCTTACCCCTATAAGTATTTTTACAGCACTGGTAAGAGTTGCTGCTCCTGCTTTATCAGGGGTTTCTAGCCTCTCACTTAAAAAGATTATAGGACTATCTTCTATGTTTACTACTGGATGAGTGATTGTGTCGATGGCCGTAAATAACTCAGGTTGGGCTTTGATTTTTACTATTTATAGTATGATGTTAGTGATATTTTGTATTTTAATATCGGCTAAGCCGGAGAAAAGTTTGGACTCTAGAGTGGTCACTTGTATCGCCGATGCGTATATTGTATTTATAGTTTTACTAAGCATAAGAGGAATCCCCCCTTTTGCTGGATTTTTTATTAAGCTCTATGTGATTACAGGACTCTTGGATATGGGGTTGTTCTACTTAAGGGCTATTTTGGTGCTTATCTCGTCATTATCTGTTTATATGTATATCAAGACTAGATTTAAATACATAAGGATACTAGGAGCAAGACTAACTAGAGAAAAACCTATAAATAACAGCTTAGCTAGGCTTACAACTCTAAATTTGTTTAGAGGCATTCTTATTTTTATAATTTATATGTAAAAGTGTTTCACATAAGATTTTGATTCTTAAAATTCTATTAGTTTAGATTACATAAATAGCAAGCCCCCGAAAACTAAGGAGAGTGAGATTAGCCGTCTGAATTTGTTAGTTATAAATATAATTCTATTAGCTCTCATATAGTTCCTAGCGCTCAACACTCCTTGAGAGGTAGTACTGTAAAGTCAGGAGTAGTCTACAATATGGTTTAGCCCTACACCCTTAAACCCTAAACTATTTATCGGCAGGCTAGGGGATAAGATTGGGAGATTTCACATGTTAGCAAAAGTCATCTGAATAGATTTATATTTAGAATAGTTTGTCACTCCTGCCGATAGTAAACTAATAAGCCCTAAGGTTAATAACCTATAAATCACAAGCTTTAACTGAATCACCGAAATAGTGAGCAATTGCTGATTGAAAAAGACAGAGTTTAATACGGTGCCCCCGCAGCATGCTGGAGTTAGTAAGAAAAGTATCCTAAGGTTAACAAGAGAATCATTATCAGATTTAACGTGAATAGTTAACTGCTTAGAGTTTATCATAAGAACAGTAAAAAATATTCGTATTGAGTAAACCCCTGTTATAAGTACCCCAAGAATTATTATTATAAATGGGATTAAGTTTTTATTTATAATTATTATAGTCTCAATAATAGTCTCCTTAGAGTAAAAACTAACTATAAAGGGCAGCCCTATCAATCTAAATAGGCAGACAAGTATGATCCTTCTAGAAAAAGGCATAACCTCTATTACTCTGCCTCTTTTTCGTATATCTTGATAACTTCCGCAAGCGTGAATTAAAGACCCCGTAGAAAGAAATAGCAGAGCTTTAAAAAAGGCATGAGCAAGTAAGTGGAGAAACCCTAAGCGAGGCAAACCAGCCCCCAAGGCTAGAGTTATTACCCCAAGCTGTCTTAGGGTTGACAAGGCTACTATTTTTTTCATGTCTATTTCTGATAGAGCTCTTATTCTCGCGAGGATCATAGTGAGACCCCCAACTCATATTAGCCCATCAGAACTGACCCTATTAGAGTAGATTATACTAAATCGGAATATAAGATAGACTCCGGCGGTCACCAAGGTAGATGAGTGCACAAGTGCTGAAACAGGGGTAGGAGCAGCTATCGCTGCAGGAAGTCATGCACTAAAAGGAACTTGAGCCCTCTTAGTACTTACGGCTATTAAAAATAGAATAGATAAAATTAGAGAGTTAAAGGTTATTGAAGAAAAAATTAATCTAGGGGACAAACTAAACATGTAGAATCTTATTCCAATAAAAACGATTAAAAAAGCATCTCCAATTCGGTTAGTGAGTGCTGTAATTATGCCTGCCTTAAAAGATTTTTCACTAGCGTAGTAAATCACTAACAGATACGAACTTATGCCCAGACCATCTCACCCAATTATTACTCTCACTAAGTTTGGTCTAAAAATTAGTAACACTATTGACATGACAAACGCTAATAGAATTAAATGAAATCGTAAGCTAAAATTGTCGCTACTTATGTATGAGTAGCTAAATATGAAAACTCTTAGAGCAATAATTATAACTGAACTAAAAAACAATATTGAATATAGGTCTAATAAAACTACGAATTCCAAAGGCTTACCCAATAAGTTTATAATCTCTCATTCCAAGACTAAGGCTTCCTTGAAGATATATATTGAAACACTAATCAGCAACGCTCCCACAATTCTTATAATTAGAAGACTAATGGTTAAAACAAATTGATTCAATTTTATATTTATTATAAACTTAGAAGCTTTTAAGCGCTACTTTGAAGCAGTAGAGGAGGTGTAACCCTAAGTTAATAATTTTAATAGTAAAAATTCTAAATTTACTTATTATATTGCTACCAGTACTAGTAAATGTGGCTTTCATTACTTTACTGGAACGTAAGATTCTAGGATACTCGCAACTGCGGCTAGGCCCGAATAAAGTCAGAGCGATAGGCTTATTGCAGCCTTTTTCGGACGCAATAAAATTACTAACTAAAGAGTATTTTAGTTTATTCTTAAGTAACCTCTCAATCTTTTATCTCTCCCCGTCCTTTTCTTTTATCATTGTTCTTATACTATGAACCATTTCCCCTAGTGTGGTGAATATTTTAAGCCTTAAATACTCTTTTTTACTATTAATAATAATTATAAGATTCTCCGTGTACCCCATTTTACTGTCAGGATGATCGTCTAATAGAAAGTATGCCATACTAGGGGGGCTACGTAGAGTGGCGCAAACAATTTCCTATGAAATCAGATTTGCTTTTTTTATTATGGTCTTTATATGTATAAGACTAAGCTTAACCATTTTAAAACCATACGACTTGCCTTTAAGCTTAAGAGTGGCACTAATTACTCCTATTTTAGCGGTGATGTGAATCACAGTATGCTTAGCAGAGAGAAACCGCACTCCTTTCGATTTTGCTGAAGGAGAGTCAGAGCTAGTTTCAGGGTTTAATGTTGAATACGGAGCAGGAGGGTTTACTTTAATTTTCTTATCTGAGTACGCTAGAATTTATTTTTTAAGATTAATTTGTAGTACTCTTTTGTTTAATGTAGAGCCATCTATGTTACTATGCCAGATTTTAACTGCTAGATTTGTGTTTATATGAGTTTGGGCCCGATCAACTCTTCCTCGTTTCCGTTATGATCTACTAATATCCTTAGCTTGAAAGTCGATTTTACCCACCAGGCTAATGATTCTAGAAGGTTATATCATCTTCAGGGTCTTTTAAAGAAATAAGTTAAATAAACTATTAGCCTTCAAAGCTGAAAATGTACATCTTTCTTTGCTGGCTTTTTGAAATCAGTATATACTTCAAGAGGGGGCCTCCCCTGTGATAGAAGAGTTTATTTTTTTTCACGATTTTGTAATAACAATCTTGGCTTTTATTATAGGGCTTGTTGGGCTTTCTATGATTCAACTACTAAAGAGTAAGTTTATTAATAAGTCAATACTTGAAGGGCAAGCTTTAGAGTTTATTTGAACTCTTGTTCCTGCGCTAGTTTTAGTACAAGTTGCTCTTCCATCTTTAATTCTCTTATACATACTAGATGACTCCTCTTCTTGTAGATTAACAATAAAGGTTATGGGCCATCAATGATATTGAAGCTATGAGTACTCTGATTTCTGAGCAGGGGACAAGGCTATTGAGTTTGACTCTGTAATAGTTAAAGAATCTGATCTATCATTAGGAGAATTTCGCCTGTTAGAAACTGATAACCGACCAGTCCTGCCCTACTTAATTCAGATTCGAACACTAGTTAGAAGCTCCGATGTTATTCATTCCTGAACAGTACCTTGCTTAGGTGTTAAAGCGGACGCCAACCCTGGCCGCCTAAATCAGCTTAAATTTCTCAGATATCGTCCTGGAGTTGCTTACGGCCAATGCTCCGAGATTTGCGGAGCAAACCACAGATTTATACCTATCGCTTTAGAATTTGTAAATAATAACGATTTTCTAAAATGAATTTTATCTATAGAGTATTTTAATATTAACTACGTGCTTAGCTATAATGGGCTTTGTAAGACTTGTGTTTTTAGTTTTAGTATTTACGATTAGAAAAAAAGGAGTGATAGATCGGGAGAAGTTAAGGCCTTTCGAGTGTGGGTTTTCCACTATGAGTGAAGCTCGTAACCCTTTATCTTTACGATTTTTTTTAGTAACTCTCATTTTTTTAGTTTTTGATGTAGAATTAATCTTACTGTTTCCTTTTATATTTAAACTACTATTTTTGACTGTTTTTCCTCATAGAGCTTTATTTATAGTATTCTTAGTTCTTTTATCTCTGGGTCTATTTCTCGAGTGAAACCAGATAATGTTGGAATGAATTTAATTACTCAAAGCTAAAAGCGTGTAACTGTTACTTACAAGATGAAGTTTATTTCTGAGTAAAACTAAGAAGTATTAACTTCTGAGGCCTATTTTCAAAATAGGCACTAGTAGTTTTAAAACTTTATAAAATTGATTTCTAATCAAATTTGAGCGATTAAATTCGTTAAGTTTTAAGAGGATTCTATTTTTATCATGAAAAGATAATGTAATGATTATACTATAAAACTAAAGTTCCTCAGATCTTAAAATTGACAATTTTATATTTTCATTAAACTAAACTTTATAAGAGACAAGTGTCAATTTTAATCTCCAAAATTAATATTTTTATTAAACTATCTTAAATTAAAGAAAATTTTTAATTATCAAAGAGTTATGAGCCCTTCAGCTTATTTAGCTTATTCTTTAAATTAAACACTTGAGGGCACAGTTTATACCTATGATTTAATGGTGGGAATGCATGGTTCAGCTCTAACCTTCCAGAATAATGAGATCTAAACAAAATAGGACGGTGCCTTGATAGGCTCTCCCAGATAATATACATAAATAAGCATAATGAGACTACGGAGATTATTGACCCGATTCTGGCTAGTGTGTTTCATCCTAGATAAAAATCTGGGTAATCAGAGTAGCGACGAGGTATCCCTGCCAGCCCCAAAAAATGCATAGGGAAAAATGTGATATTAACTCCTAGGAATATAGTAAAAAAATGAGCCTTTAACAACAAATTGTTCATTCTTAGCCCGGTTATTAAAGGGTATCAATGAACAAAGGCAGCGAAAATTGCAAATACCGCCCCTATCCTAAGTACATAATGGAAATGAGCTACCACATAATAAGTGTCATGGAGAATTATATCTAGACTAGAGTTAGCTAAAATAATCCCTGTTAAACCGCCTATAGTAAATAAAAAAATAAATCCTAAAGCCCATATAAGAGAGGGGGAGAAGATCAATCAGGCCCCATGTAGAGTGCCTACTCATCTGAAAATCTTAATCCCTGTAGGCACAGCAATAATTATAGTGGCGATGGTAAAGTAAGCCCGGGTGTCCGCGTCTATTCCCACGGTAAACATATGATGCGCTCATACCATAAATCCTAAAACACTAATTGCGATTATGGCGTAAACTATCCCTAGTACTCCAAAAGGCTCTTTCTTACCCCTCTCTTGGCTAACAATATGAGAAATCAGTCCAAACCCTGGGAGAATGAGAATATACACTTCTGGGTGCCCAAAGAATCAAAATAAGTGCTGGTATAGAATAGGGTCTCCTCCTCCTCTCGGGTCATAGAAAGAAGTATTCAGATTACGATCCGTTAAAAGTATAGTGATTGCCCCTGCTAAAACTGGTAAGGACAACAATAATAGGACTGCCGTAATTAAAACGGACCAGCAAAACAATGGTATTCGGTCTAAGAATATACCTAACACCCGTAAATTCCCGATAGTACTAATAAAATTTACAGCTCCTAAGAGGGAGGAGATCCCTGCCATATGCAGGGAGAAAATAGCCAAATCGACTGAGGCCCCAGAGTGAGCAATATTGCTCCTAAGTGGGGGGTAAACAGTTCATCCAGTTCCCGCCCCTGATTCTACTAACCTCCTTACTAATAAAAGTAATAAGGCAGGGACTAAGAATCAGTAACTTATATTATTTAGACGAGGAAACGCCATATCTGGTGCTCCAAGTATAAGAGGAACCAATCAATTACCGAACCCCCCGATTAAAATAGGTATAACTATGAAAAAAATTATAATAAAAGCGTGCGCAGTAACAATAACATTATAAATCTGGTCATCTCCGATTAGAGACCCTGTTTGGCCGAGTTCTAAACGAATAATAAACCTTAGCGCTGTCCCGATTAGCCCGGATCAGGCTCCTGTAATTAAATATAAGGTCCCGATATCTTTATGGTTACACGACATCAATCATTTGTTAATGTATGACATATATATATATGTCAAACATAATTTCTCATCCGTATCATTTAGTCGACGAGTCTCCTTGACCCTTAATGGCTAGGGTCTCTGGGCTAGGCTTAACATTTGGCCTAGTAAAGTGATTCCACTCTCAAAGTTTTAGACTTATAATAGTAAGACTAACAATCTTGCTCATAGTTATATATCAGTGATGGCGTGATGTTTCTCGCGAGGGGACATATCAAGGGCTGCATACTAAAGTTGTAGAGCTAGGCCTTCGGTGAGGGATAGTACTGTTTATTACCTCAGAAGTGTTTTTTTTCTTGTCATTCTTCTGAGCTTTTTTTCACAGAAGATTAAGAGTAAACATCGAGCTAGGGGGTGTGTGGCCCCCTGCTGGGATTACTACTTTTAACCCATTTGGAGTTCCTTTGCTAAATACTTTAATTCTTATCTCATCAGGGGTTAGAGTAACTTGGGCACACCATTCTTTAATTGAGGGTAATTTTAAAGAAGCGAAAGTATCCCTCCTGCTGACAGTTATGCTTGGCCTATATTTTACAATACTACAAGGGATAGAGTACTATGAAGCCTCATTTAATATTAGTGATTCTGTTTACGGGGCAACCTTCTTTATTGCTACCGGGTTTCATGGTCTTCACGTAATTGTAGGCACTACGTTCTTAGCGGTTTGTTTAGTTCGAATATCAAATGGTGATTTAAGCTCTTCCCACCATTTTGGGTTTGAAGCGGCAGCTTGATATTGACACTTTGTAGATGTGGTCTGGTTATTTCTTTATATATGTATTTACTGGTGAGGAAGATTGTTTTAACATAGTATAAATATTATATTTCTTTTACAAAGAAAAGATGAGTCCTGTTAAAATAAAACGAAGAAAGAGTATTTATAATTGGTTATTAGTTATAAACGATTTTACTAGGTTTCTTATATATTACACATGAACTAAAAATTATAGTGAAACTAATTATAAAATTATAAATTTTGGCCTAGTAATTACTTGGTTAATAGAGTGCCAGCAGCCGCGGTTAGACTCTAAAGTCAACAATTAAGCTGCTAAAAATTAAACTTACTTTTTAATGTAGGTTCAATTTATAAGATAAAAAGTAAGCTGTGTTAAGTTTTAAGAGTTGAACTTAAACCGAGATTAGAACCTTGTTATTCGACTTTTAATTAGCAAAGTAGTTTATAAAACTTAAAATAAATGGCTGTGGTTTATTCTAATTAGAGAATTTTGAAAGATAACTTGACTTTCCTCAATCTTATTCACTTTAAAAAATTTTGTGTGTGATTGTTTAAAAAATAGTTTTATAATTAAATTAAAATCAAATAATATACAGATTTTTAAAGGACCTTTTGAAATGCAGTATGAAAACAAGTAAACTATTAAAAATCTTCAGGATTTAAAAGTAATTAATAAATAATGAATAAGTTTTAAACTAAGCTCATATTGTCCGTCACTCTCATATTGAGATAAGTCGTAGCAAAGTAAGGGTTATAGAAATAGCCCTTAAAATTATATTAGTCTTCATAACTGCTCTAACTATAGTTTTGTCTAAAACTAGGAATCCATTTGTCGGGTCTTTAGTTTTAGTTCTACTAACTATTGTTATAATATTTGACATTGGAATCTTGGTAAACCAGTGAGTGGCTTATTTAATAATACTTTTATTTTTAGGGGGAATAATGGTGATATTCCTCTATGTTACCAGAATTATAACAACACTAAAATTCAAATTGAACCTAAAAGGAGTAATTTTATACTTCTCTATAGGTATTATTATTTGAGTTACCAAAGGAAATGATAGAATAAAAGGTGACAAGTTTTTAAGTTTATCCGATTTCTTTAATTTAGACAATTATCTTCTAATTATGGTCACTCTAGTATACCTGTTACTGGGGTTGATCGCTGTCGTTAACATCTCCAAAAAATTTGATGGGGCTCTTAAAAGACAAATAAATGATTAGACTAGGGCTAATAGTAGTTGTCCTTATATCGGCTCTCTCTAGCGCAATAGTAAAATCATTACTTATTATTGTATGACTTAGGTTAATGATTTTAGCTTACGCGAAATGACGCTCCCATTTTAGGGTTATTTTAATTAATTTAGAATTTTTTACTTTAGTATTGCTCTATCTAATATTTAGTGCTTTTTCAAGAATAAATCTTACCATGCCTCTAGTGATAGCCCTCACAACCAGGCTTGTTATAGAGGCTTGTGTTGGTTTATCTCTTCTTATTCTAATTGTACGAACTCATAAAAGGGAAAGATTAATTAGTAGGCTAAGTTAACTTCTTAATATAATATATTATATATAATTTCCAATTATAAAATCTCATGAGAAGTTACCTTTTTTGGCAGAAAAGTGCATTAAATTTAGAATTTAAATATAATTAGTAGTTAAAAAGGATCTCAAGAAATCTATAAGATATTAAGTTTTTACCTTAAATAAGATTTATCCTCCTTGAGAAATACCCCAGATAAGCCCTATAAGTTGACTAACTCTGAGATTGTACTTCTTGGTACTGTTTTTAGTGACTTTTGTAAAGATATATTATGAATAACCTATTCTCTGTTTTTGACCCTCAAACCAGAACTAGCCTAAGACTAAACTGAGTAAGGGCGTCAGCTATCTTATTGCTCCCCTCATCATATTGAGTTGTAGCTAACAAAAATAGGAGGTTAGTAAAAAGTATAATCGGCTACCTATATAAGGAGACCTTAAACCATCTTAGTCCTATGCCTACTCCTGGAATCGCTCAATTTGTGCTGTCATTATTTATTTTTATTCTACTTAATAACTTTTTAGGGTTATTTCCTTACGTGTTTACCTCAAGAACCCATTTAAGCTTTACGATAAGCCTTAGACTAAGGTTCTGACTTGGGTACTTTACACTAAGAACCTTTAGAAATGTAAATAATTTCCTTAGACATCTAGTGCCCCTAGGAACCCCTTATGTCCTACTCCCGTTTATGGTTATTATTGAGTTAGTAAGATCAATAATTCGCCCTTTAACTTTGTGTGTACGGTTAGCTGCCAATATGGTAGCTGGGCACCTGCTACTCTGCCTAATTAGAACTCCTGCAACGTCTTCTAGAGCAATTGTCGCTGGGGGCATTCTTATCGGGCTTTACTTGCTCAGAGTCTTAGAAGTCGCTGTCTCCTTTATTCAATCTTACGTCTTCAGCACACTTAGGTCTTTGTATATTAGAGAAATAAATTACCTTGAATTAAATTAAATTGATGAGTAAATCAGCTTAATTTATTTATAAATTCAATTAATACTAAATCTTTTTAAAGAAGTCTGATTACCTTTTGCATCATGGGTTTTTAATAATATAAGTATTTAATCTTCCCGAACTAGTTTTTAAGCTTAAGCAACCGCCCCTATAGCAATACGGGCAATAACTTAAACGTAATATAGATAATATATGAGCTAGGATTTGGTCACAGGCTGAGTTAATACTCAATCAAAGTGTGAGAGTTAAGTCTCACATGTCAAGATTATAAATTAATTAAATTAAAATTTTAAAATTAATATAAGCTTAATAGTAAATTTTATGTTAGTATAATTTATTTCTTTAAGCCTGACCCCAACTAAAGTCTCTTAATTATTAAAACATGAGTAAAAATTAACTTTAGTTAAATTATAAATCAATTTTAATTGTTAGGCAATTCAGATTAAAATAGATAACTTGAGAACTCTGAGTCTGTTTAACAAAAACATATCTAAATTTTTAGTATAGCTTGCCCAGTGCTTATTAGTCAACGGCCACTTAGTGCTAAGGTAGCACAATAAATAGTTCTTTAATTGTGAACTTGGATGAATAGCTAAACTCAGAAGACTTTTCAATTTTGCTGTTTAAAATTTAGTTTTAAGTGAAAACGCTTAAATAAAATTCTTAGACGAGAAGACCCTAAAACCTTAGTATTTTAATTGGGACAATTTAAAATTAATATAATTACTTTCTACTCTTGGACCCCTCAAGGATTAATAAAGGTACTTTAGGGATAACAGCATAAACTAGAGGATGAGCACCCATCAACCTCTTTGTATGTGACCTCGATGTTGAATTAAGAACCCTTCTTAAGCACAAATAAGAAAGGGGTAGTCTGTTCGACTAAAATTTCTTACATGATTTGAGTTAAGATCGACGCAAGACAGATTGGATTCTATCTAGAATTTTCCAAAGCCTTCCTAGTACGAAAGGAACGCTAGGCTATTTACAAGAAATGGGCCAAAGAAAGTGGTTAATCAACCAGATGCTTCAGCTATAGTAGACAACCGTTAGTATAAAAGATAAATAAGTAGATTACTGTGCGATAAACTGTGTAAAGAGATTACCGAAGGTAAAAAAAAAAGGGGGGGGGGGGGGTAAATTATCAAAAATTTTCCTAAGCTCATAGTGTAAATTATATAACCGGGATGCCCACCGGCCTTTTTTTTTTTACCTTCGGTAATCTCTTTACACAGTTTATCGCACAGTAATCTACTTATTTATCTTTTATACTAACGGTTGTTTACTATAGCTGAAGCGTCTGGTTGATTAACCACTTTCTTTGGCCCATTTCTTGTAAATAGCCTAGCGTTCCTTTCGTACTAGGAAGGCTTTGGAAAATTCTAGATAGAATCCAATCTGATGTTTCTTTATTTGGGCTATACCACAGTAGTTGATTACTATTAACACATCTGGCTGCAGCCGGTAAGGAATTA